GTGGGTATACATTTTTTTTTACAAAATTTCTGTAAGTCCGAAGTTGAACTTAATTGAAAAAGTCAAGCAATTCTATTTGCTCACAAGAAATTTGCCCCCCGCCATACTTTCTTTCCCTCCGTTTGTCCACTACCGCGACCGAACCTAAACAAAGGAAGTCCAAAAGATAGACCCGAATAAAGAATAAATAGTAATCTTTGACAAAACAAATAAGAAGAAAAATGATTCTTACTTCGATACAAGAAAAGAAGAATCGACACAAGAAAAAGGCAAAAATGCCTTTTTCTTGTGCCCAATAGAGGATTAAGAAGACCCTCAATTCCTCCTAAAAGGACTTGCTCCTTTTATTGTTCTCGCCTCTGCCTTGGATCCTCTTCTTTTGCATGAGATAGAAATAAGGAATTCCAGAAATCGAGGCTTTTTTCTAACTTGATCGTAAGAAATCCCGGGATCTAGAAATTCATTTCGTACAATTGAACCTTTTCAAACTGTTTCTTTTTGAGAACCAAAAAAACTTGTGCCAAAATAACAGATGCGAAGAAGAACAAAAGGCCTTGGACGCGCAATGGATCCTGAAGCACTATTTCTGCATCCCCCTGACCAAACCCTCCTACATTAGGATTGCTTGTTAATGGTTGATCAAGCTTGATCGATTCCCCCTCTGAAACTAGAAGTTCTGGCCCGGGAGGTATAATATCAATCACTTGGCGTCCATCCGACGCATCGACTATGGATATTTCATATCCCCCCTTTTCTTTACGTAGTATTTTTTTTACTATACCCGTTGACGTAGCATTATAGACCGTATTGTTACTCTTGCTACCATCAGGATAGATCTGTCCCCTTCCTCGGTTTCCCCCTACATATATGGGATATTTTAAGAAATGAACGTCTTTTTTCGTAGCGGGATCGGGAGAAAGAATAGGAAAGACAATTTCACTATATTTCTTACCGGGAACAGGGCCTATCACAAGAATATTTTTTTTATTGGGACGATAACTCTGAAAAGAGAGATTTCCTATCTTTTCTTTCAACTCAGGAGAAATACGGTCGGGCGGCGCTAATTCGAATCCCTCGGGCAAAATAAGAACAGCACCCACATTCAACCCTCCCTTTTTACCATTAGCAAGAACTTGTTTCAGTTGCATATCATAAGGGATTCGAAGAACTGCTTCAAATACAGTATCAGGAAGCACTGCTTGGGGAACTTCAATATCCACAGGCTTATTAGCTAAATGGCAATTGGCACATACAATTCGTCCAGTTGCTTCCCGCGGGTTTTCATAACCCTGCTGCGCAAAAATGGGATATGCATTTGAAATAGATGTGCAAGTTATTACGTATATCATGATCGATACAGAAATCGATCGAATCATCTGTTCCTTTAACCAAGAAAAAGTATTTCTATTTTCCATGTCCAATCGCGGATCCCGGAATTTCTACAATAAATTAGATAGGTAGCTAAGCTAATCTAGTTCCCTATACACGAGTGAGTCTGTTGTCATTCTACTGCAACAGTTGTACTGGAATGATGAATACCTTGAGCAGGTAGAAATAGAAAGAATTTTGCTAAAAAGGAAAAGACTTTCTTTCTAAAGGAAGAAATATGCTAATTTGATTAATATTAGGAAAAATATTAGGAAATCAAATGAGTGAGTTTATGCTTCACTAATTGAATGATAAATGACTACAAGTGAAGGAGATAGACGGTTTAAACAAAAAAAGACCCAAAATTTCAAACACGTGTCTAGAATCACAGGAAAACTACAAACAAAAATGGTAAAAATTAGCTCGTTAGGAGCCCATCCAAGATTGTTGTAGACCCAACGAATTAGTAGTTCCCAACCGCGGGTGGAGTGAAATCCAACAAAAAAATCAGTAACTAAAAGAATAAAAAAAGCTTTTATTGAGTCATTTAAGTTATAGAAAAATTCCTGAACCCAAGAATTCAAAATGACAAGTTCTTCTTTACCCAGAAAAAAAGAACCACTTAGAATAGCCAAACAGATTATATTTGTTGAGAAATGCAAAATGATATGGAGATGATCCTCATTATCTATTTTGGCCAATTGTATTATTTCCTTGTGTATTCCTATAGGAGGTTTTTGTACATGTGTCTTCGGTTTCTCTTTTATCATTTCGTCCAAGAGAAAAAGTTCTTCTAATTCTATGAATCCTTCTAGAATCCTTTTCTCTTGAATATCAGTTAAGAAAGTTTCGGATTGCCTGGTATTCCACCAATTCTTAATCCAAAGTTCCAGACATTTGTTAAAAGAGAAAGAGACTCCCCAGGGCAAAAGTACGATAAATACAAGATATAGGAAGGAAGGCAATGCTTTCTTTTTTTTCATTTTTGATCTGTAAATTGAGTTGTTAATGAATCCGCTTCATTCGCCGACTCTATTTCATTCGCTGAATATATATGATATTTCTTTTCTTTGAAGCAAAAATTCTATAACAAGGTTTGAGACCTTGTGTTTGTATCTATTTCTCTTTTTGTATATGGAATTTAATTGTATTGGGTTCTTTCTTAGATCTAAATGGAGTGAAATAGAGAAATTAAAAAAAAAGGCCTTTCAGATAAAAAAGGAAGAATATTATGCCATATATCTCACTTGGACAAAACAAATTAGAAGCTATTTTCTCTTATCCTCGTTTGTTCCTTCCTTTAGATAAATACTCAAAAATCCCCTTACAATTGCAAAAAATTGCAATTGGTACTCAAAATACTTCAATTGGTACGCGCAAGAAATAGGCCAATTCGGCAGCTTTTTGTTCAATTTCTCGTGGAGTAAAAAACTTCTCATCAGTACGAGTCAAGGGAATGACCCCCTGGCCCCGGATTTCCATATAAAGGATACGACGAGGATAAAGACCCTCTTTAACCTGAATTCTAATTGATTGGATATCCCGCACGAGGAATCGAAGGAAGATGCGACGTTTTATTCCAGGGAATCCCCAACGAAAAATGCACACTATTCCCTCTTTTCTATCGAATCGGTCATAACCACTGCCTACATTCCACAAAATAGTGCACCACAAATAGGAGCTAATGAATAGGCCCGCGATTCCGTAGAAAGACATCACGACCCCCTGTGGAAAAAAAAGAATTTGTTGAGATGGAAGTACCGATATCATATTCTTACCAAGATAACTGGAAGCCCCAACCGCTAAGAATCCTAATGAACCTAGAAAAAGAATACAGGCCCAGAAAAAATTACCTCTTTTTCGAGAACCTTTTAGAAGTTCTATCCATATGTGTTCTGATCGCCAATTCATGTTAGAGATACTAAATCCAGTAGCGGTCAATTGAAATTGAGAGAATAAGCTAAATGATTTTGACTTTACTTTTTTTGATTCTGAAATAGCCTTCAGTAGCTAGTACTCCTGTGAAAAAATTGGTTAGATACATTGACTTTCTATTCAAAAAGAATTCGTGGATCCACTTAAAAAAACTCGTTATACTCGGCTACGCATATGCACGCATTTATGCTCGTAGCCTATATCCGCATCCATAGACGTTTTTCATTTGTGTGTAGAAAGAGCTACATACCCTATCATATTATATTACTTACACAAAAAAATATCTGTATTATGATCCTGGAAATACATTAAGAAAATTTGGCTCCGTCGTTTCTAGACAATCTTATTTTTCTGCACATAAAGAAATAAGGAAGCCATTGCAATTGCCGGAAATACTAAGCCTACTAAAGGCACGAAAATAGAGGGTAAGTTAAAATCTGTCATAGAATATGTGTCTCAATTCAAATTTACTATTTCTATCTATTCGAAATATATCTTAAGATTCTTATGATATAATTAAGTATATCTATTATAAGGAATATTGACTATTGTTTTTTTTAGTTTACAAAATAAAGATTTTGTATAGAATACTATTTTTTTTAGAATACTAAAGTATTCTATATCTATAAAAAAAATGAATAGAATAGATAATAAGAAAATTGCAAAAAAGGGGAACTAATTAAAAATATTTGATTTTTCTTTTCCCATTCTCATCGCCTTTCTATCCTTCTAATCGAACTTGAAATTGAATTCAAAAGAAAGCTATTGTGAAAATAAAAGAAATATTTCTTTCAGAATACCTTTTAATTTCACTTTAATTTCATTTTAATTTAATATTTAATTTTAATAAAGTAGAAGTGGAATAGAATAACCCGGTTGAAGGGTAATGATCATACGTCGGTAATGCATTGTATGTCCCAGAATAGGTCCCATTCTTCTACCCTTTCCGGGTAGTCGATGGCTATTCACAGCTACTACCTTAACACCAAAGAAGAGTTCGACCCAATTCTTTATTTCTGTCTTAGTGAATCCCGATTCGACATTAGAAGTATATTGATTCTTTCCCAATAAACGAAGACTCTTTTCTGTAAATACTGCGTATTTGAGTCCATTATCGTATGATAATACTATATTTTTATTTCTATTTGTTTATTGTATTATACCTTTCTATATTCTAGATATATAGAATAGAAGAATCTCGATTTGTCAAGTCTCATGATCGTATCAAGATCTATTTAAATTAAATTCGGCTCAATCTTTTTTAGAAAAAAGATTGAGCCGAATTTAATTGCAATCAATTAGAAGAATAAAGAAGAATTACTGCATTTCGTAACTGATTTTTTCTCTTTCTATTTTGCTTTTTTTTATTTTATTTAGAACTTCTTTATATCTAGTTTTATCTACTTATCTATGGTATCCACCGGCTCGAACTCAAATTTGATCGCCTTCCATACTTCACAAGCTGCGGCTAGTTCAGGACTCCATTTGCAAGCTGCTTTGATAATTTCATTACCTTCACGAGCAAGATCACGCCCTTCGTTACGAGCTTGTACACAGGCTTCTAAAGCCACACGATTAGCTGCTGCACCAGGTGCATTCCCCCAAGGATGTCCTAAAGTTCCTCCACCAAATTGTAATACGGAATCGTCTCCAAAGATTTCGGTCAGAGCTGGCATATGCCAAACATGAATACCCCCTGAAGCCACCGGTATAACACCTGGCATGGATACCCAGTCCTGAGTGAAAAAGATACCACGAGAACGATCTTTTTCAATAAAATCATCGCGCAATAAATCAACAAAACCTAAAGTTATTTCGCGTTCCCCTTCTAACTTACCTACTACTGTACCGGAGTGGATATGATCTCCCCCCGACATACGCAATGCTTTAGCTAATACACGGAAATGAATACCATGATTCTTCTGTCTATCAATAACTGCATGCATTGCTCGGTGAATGTGAAGAAGTAGGCCGTTGTCGCGGCAATAATGAGACAAAGTAGTATTTGCAGTGAATCCTCCAGTTAAGTAGTCATGCATTACAATAGGAACCCCTAATTCCCTTGCAAATGCAGCTCTCTTAATCATTTCTTCGCATGTACCTGCAGTCGCATTCAAGTAATGCCCCTTGATTTCGCCGGTTTCGGCTTGTGATTTATAAATTGCTTCAGCACAAAAGACAAAACGGTCTCTCCAGCGCATAAATGGTTGTGAGTTTACGTTTTCATCATCTTTGGTAAAATCAAGTCCACCGCGTAGACACTCATAACACGCTCTACCGTAATTTTTTGCGGATAATCCCAATTTTGGTTTAATAGTACATCCCAATAAAGGACGACCATACTTGTTCAACTTATCCCTTTCAACTTGGATACCGTGAGGCGGACCCTGGAAAGTTTTTGAATAAGTAGGGGGAATTCGTAGATCCTCCAAACGTAGAGCGCGTAGGGCTTTGAAACCAAATACGTTACCCACAATGGAAGTAAACATGTTAGTAACAGAACCCTCTTCAAATAGGTCTAATGGATAAGCTATATAACAGATAAATTGATCTGGCTCCCCAGGAACGGGCTCGATGTGATAGCATCGTCCTTTGTAACGATCAAGACTGGTAAGTCCATCAGTCCAAACAGTTGTCCATGTACCAGTAGAAGATTCCGCAGCTACTGCAGCCCCTGCTTCTTCAGGCGGAACCCCGGGCTGAGGAGTTACTCGGAATGCTGCCAAGATATCAGTATCCTTGGTTTCGTACTCCGGGGTGTAGTAAGTCAATTTATAATCCTTAACCCCAGCTTGAAATCCAACACTTGCTTTAGTTTCTGTTTGTGGTGACATAAGTCCCTCCCTACAACTCATGAATTAAGAATTCTCACAACGACAGGGTCTACTCGATATGGATTAGGCGTAAATGAAACCTTTACAAAAATCTAAAAAAAAAACATATTCAATTAATATCAATTCATTAAATAATAAAAAAAGGAGTATGCTTAAGTTAATGAATATGTTTCATTCATATATAATGCGTACACCCTGTGTACGTTCTATCCTATAGGAATTCGACTATAGGAATTCGATAGAAATTGAGTTGTTGTTATGGTAAGTTAACACGGTTCGTTATTAAACCATGGATTTGATTCACCAAATCCATCATTATTGTATACTCTTTGATAGATATAGCGCAACCCAAACCAATCCCTAATCCTTATTTTACAATTTTTAAAGTTCTTAATAGGCCCCTTTGATATTTTGAATCTAAATACCTAAATACTAAGAAAATTGTCTGTTGACAGCAATCTATGCTTCACAGTAGTATATATTTTGTATATCGAAGTCCTAGATAGGAAGGTAGAGTAGGCACAGATCCTTCACAAAAGGCAAAATTTATATGAAAAAAAGATTGATTGAACTTTTCAACGGACTCATTCCATAAGTAAACAATTGAATGGGATTCGCTTGGGCAACGAAATCAAGTGCTAGTCCCCTTTTCTTTTTTATTGAATTAACTAATTCATTTCCTTTTGAGTTTTGGATTTTTGGATATTTTTTTGATTTGATTTGGCATTATTCAACAAAAAAAAAAAAGAAAAATTTCGAAAAATTCCTTTTTTTTTTGAAAATTATGTGATAATTATGAGAACCAATCCTACTACTTCGCGTCTCGGGGTTTCCACAATTGAAGAAAAAAGCGCAGGGCGTATTGATCAAATTATTGGACCCGTGCTGGATATCACTTTTCCCCCGGGCAAGTTGCCTTATATTTATAACGCTTTGATAGTCAAGAGTCGAGACACTGCCGATAAGCAAATTAATGTGACTTGTGAGGTACAACAATTATTAGGAAATAATCGAGTTAGAGCTGTAGCTATGAGTGCTACAGACGGGTTGATGAGAGGAATGGAAGTGATTGACACGGGAGCTCCTCTCAGTGTTCCAGTCGGCGGAACTACTCTCGGACGAATTTTTAACGTTCTTGGGGAGCCTATTGACAATTTGGGTCCTGTAGATACTAGTGCAACATTCCCTATTCATAGATCTGCGCCTGCCTTTATCGAGTTAGATACGAAATTATCTATCTTTGAAACGGGTATTAAGGTAGTCGATCTTTTAGCTCCTTATCGACGTGGAGGAAAAATCGGACTATTTGGGGGGGCAGGAGTAGGTAAAACAGTACTCATCATGGAATTAATCAATAACATTGCTAAAGCTCATGGAGGTGTATCCGTATTTGGCGGAGTAGGGGAACGAACTCGTGAAGGAAATGATCTTTATATGGAAATGAAAGAATCCGGAGTAATTAATGAAAAAAATATTGAGGAATCAAAGGTAGCTCTAGTATATGGCCAAATGAATGAACCACCGGGAGCTCGTATGAGAGTTGGTTTAACTGCCCTAACTATGGCAGAATATTTCCGAGATGTTAATAAGCAAGACGTGCTTTTATTCATAGATAATATCTTTCGTTTTGTTCAAGCAGGATCGGAAGTATCTGCCTTATTAGGCAGAATGCCCTCCGCAGTGGGTTATCAACCTACCCTTAGTACAGAAATGGGTTCTTTGCAAGAAAGAATTGCTTCTACCAAAAAGGGATCCATAACTTCGATCCAAGCAGTTTATGTACCTGCGGACGATTTGACCGACCCTGCTCCTGCCACAACATTTGCACATTTGGACGCTACTACCGTACTTTCCAGAGGATTGGCTTCCAAGGGTATTTATCCCGCAGTCGATCCTTTAGATTCAACCTCAACTATGTTACAGCCTCGGATCGTTGGCAACGAACATTATGAAACTGCGCAAAGAGTTAAGGAAACTTTACAACGTTACAAAGAACTTCAGGACATTATCGCAATTCTTGGGTTGGACGAATTATCGGAAGAGGATCGTTTAACTGTAGCAAGAGCACGAAAAATCGAGCGGTTCTTATCACAACCGTTCTTTGTGGCAGAAGTTTTTACCGGTTCCCCAGGAAAGTATGTTGGTCTTGCAGAAACAATTAGGGGATTTCAACTAATCCTTTCCGGAGAATTAGACAGCCTACCCGAACAGGCTTTTTATTTGGTGGGGAACATCGATGAAGCTAGCACGAAAGCTATAAACTTAGAAGAGGAGAGCAAATCGAAGAAATGAAATTAAATCTTTATGTACTGACTCCTAAACGAATTATTTGGGATTGTGAAGTGAAAGAAATCATTTTAGCTACTAATAGTGGCCAAATTGGTGTATTACCAAACCACGCCCCCATTAACACAGCTGTAGATATGGGTCCTTTGAGAATACGCCTCCTCGACGACCAATGGTTAACGGCGGTTCTGTGGAGTGGTTTTGCGAGAATAGTTAATAATGAGATCATCATTTTAGGAAATGATGCAGAACTGGGTAGTGACATTGATCCAGAAGAAGCTCAACAGGCACTTGAAATAGCCGAAGCTAACTTGAGTAGAGCTGAGGGTACGAAAGAGTTGGTTGAAGCGAAGCTAGCTCTCAGACGAGCTAGGATACGAGTCGAGGCTGTCAATTGGATTCCTCCATCCAATTGAAGACAATCCAAAGGTTTCGTTGCGTTGATACAAGGAAAAAGGAAAGAAGGGTAGAAAAAGTTATTAGATAGCGAAACGAAGTAAGTCCAATGCTATCTAGTAATTTTTCTACCTACCTACCTACCTACTATTGGATTTGAACCAATGACTCCCGCCGTATGAAAGCAATACTCTAACCACTGAGTTAAGTAGGCAATTTATCACTACAAAAGAAACCCCATTACTTGGATCGATTATAGATCGAATCCTTTTTATAAGCAATACCGCTATGTTTATGCTATTTATTCGTATCTTTATGTTATTGTTATCGTATGTTTATGTTATTGTTAACCCAATATAGTAAACAGATCAAAGGAATAGCCTCTGGCATTACAGAATATTCATCTTGACAAGAAATTATCTATATGTTAAGATATCTCTGACAAGGGCTATAGCTCAGTTCGGTAGAGCAACTCGCTTACACGTGCGCCAATGCTTTTCAAGGGAACTTATTATGCAATGAACATAATTGAACTTATTGCAAAATCAATGTCTTACTTCATGGATTCGAAAGAATAGGAGAACAGTAGCCTGACAAACAGTCGATTCAGTCCGATTCAGGTGCCAATTCAGGTGCTTAATCAAATAGAACCCCGATTGATTTCCTAATTGATAAGGTAAATATCCAGCCCACTCAATGCTAGGCGTAATGAGGATAAGGGCCTCCAAAAAACTTCTTTTCGTTCTATGAACTTTAAGGTGTATGAAGTCTCATAGTAAACTCTTGCAGCGGAACGATAGAGACTCCATTTCACTTAGGTTGATTTAATTTAGGCCGGAGGCAGACCTAAGTCAAGGTAATCCTCCTTTGAAACACTTTGGTATTGCTCCTAGATAGATCATAAGACAAATAATCAATCAGAGCATAGGGAGCCATCTTATTATCTTTCCCTAAAGAAAAACTATGGCGGATTAACTGATCTTTACATCAGTTGATGAAAGAGCCCAATGCAGAAAAATAAAAATGCATGTTGGGTCTTTGAAACAGTTCGAATCATTTCGATAATAATCCGTTTGATCTGTTTTACCGAGAAGGTCTACGGTTCGAATCCGTATAGCCCTAATATATACGTCTTTTTTTTTTCATTAGGATTTAGGATGAATATCTTATGTTTCCTTTAGTATAGTTTTCTTTTCCTTATTAGTACTTGTTTATGGACTCGACGGTCGATTGCGCCATAGAATAGAGATAAAAGCATTACCATAGGCTCATTCATCGAAAATCATAGAGATAGGAAAAGAAAAAAGAATTTTGATAAAAAAAATAGAAGGAAGGATTCCTTAACTGATTTGAATTCCATCCTCCTTCAAATAGGATATGCTCTAAGTCCCTATACTTTCCTATAATGACTGCAACGATTTTCTCCATTTTGCGAATTCCTATTTTGTTTGAAGTATATTACTATATATACATTATCCAAATATACATTATCTAAATCGATCCACTTTAAATAAAATCGAAAGAAAAAAAAAAAGAAAGAGTAAATAATAAAACTGGATATTCTGTTTCATAATTCTGAAATAGAGTTCTTTTTTTTTTTTAGTATTACTTCTCATTATCATTAGGATGCATACATTAGTCATCCCATTTTAATTAGGTTCTAATCTAATTAGTAGTAAGTATTTTCTTTTTTATTTAATAGTCTCTGACTATCATTAAATAAAGGGTGGAGCAATTATTTTTTTTTCTAGAGATTTTGAAGAAAGCGAGACAAAGTGAAGCAAAAGGCTTTGTATAAGAATTAGGTCTATATCATATCTAAATAGAAGAGAAATCCAAAAAAATGGAGTGGGGATTCCATTGGATGAATCCTTAAGGAAAGACATGTTACAAAAGAAAAAAAGGCTAAAGTAAGCCACTTTTTGCCTTTGGTTTGAGCAAAATAGATTCTTGTTTCACCGAAGAAAAGAGAGAAGTTCTGGATAAATTGACAATGTCATGTCAACTTGAATTGACTAATTCAGTTCCGCCTATTCCACATTAATGGGAGTATATTTATGTTTCTGCTTCACGAATATGATATTTTTTGGACATTTCTAATAATAGCAAGCCTTATTCCTATTTTAGTATTTTGGATTTCAGGACTTTTAGCCCCGGTTAGTGAAGGACCAGAGAAGCTTTCTAGTTATGAATCGGGTATAGAACCCATGGGGGGGGCTTGGTTACAATTCCGAATACGCTATTACATGTTTGCGCTAGTTTTTGTTGTTTTTGATGTGGAAACGGTCTTTCTCTACCCTTGGGCGATGAGTTTCGACATATTGGGTGTATCCGTTTTTATCGAAGCTTTCATTTTTGTGCTTATCCTAGTTGTTGGTTTAGTTTATGCATGGCGAAAAGGAGCCTTGGAATGGTCTTAACTGAATATTCAGACAAAAAAAAAAAAAAAGAAGGAAACGATTCGATTGAGACAATTATGAGTTTGATTGAGTTTCCGTTACTCGACCAAACAAGTTCCAATTCTGTTATTTCAACTACACCAAACGATCTTTCGAATTGGTCAAGACTCTCCAGTTTATGGCCCCTTCTATATGGTACCAGTTGTTGTTTCATTGAATTTGCTTCATTAATAGGCTCACGATTCGACTTTGATCGTTATGGATTGGTACCAAGATCAAGTCCTAGGCAAGCGGACCTAATTTTAACAGCTGGTACGGTAACAATGAAAATGGCTCCATCTTTAGTGCGATTATATGAGCAAATGCCTGAACCGAAATACGTCATTGCTATGGGAGCCTGTACTATTACGGGGGGAATGTTCAGTACGGATTCCTATAGTACTGTTCGAGGAGTTGATAAGTTAATTCCTGTGGATGTCTACCTGCCGGGTTGCCCACCTAAACCAGAGGCTGTTATAGATGCCCTAACAAAACTTCGTAAGAAGATATCGCGAGAAATAGTTGAAGATCGAACTCTATGTCAAAGTCAAAAGAAAAATCGATCTTTTACTACCCGTCACAAGCTTTATGTTCGGCGCAGTACTCACACAGGAACTTACGAACAAGAATTGCTCTATCAATCACCATCTACTTTAGATATATCTTCTGAAGATATATCTTCTGAAACTTTTTTCAAATCCAAAAGTCCAGTATCTTCCTACAAATTAGTGAATTAGGAGGGGTTCTTTTGTGCAGAAAAAGAAAGAGCAGTGCAATCTTTCAAACTTGCATTTGAAATGTGAAATATTTACACAAAGGGGGATAGATCAAGACAATGCAACAGGGTTGGTTATCTAATTGGCTAGTCAAACATGAGGTGGTTCATAGATCTTTGGGCTTCGATCACCGAGGAATAGAGACTTTACAAATAAAAGCGGGGGATTGGGATTCCATTGCTGTCATTTTATATGTATATGGTTACAATTATTTACGTTCCCAATGTGCTTATGACGTAGCACCCGGTGGATCTTTAGCTAGCGTGTATCATCTTACGAGAATACAGTATGGTATAGATAACCCAGAAGAAGTATGCATAAAAGTCTTTGCCCAAAAGGATAATCCTAGAATCCCATCTGTCTTCTGGGTTTGGAGAAGTGCTGATTTTCAAGAACGCGAATCTTATGATATGGTGGGAATTTCTTATGATAATCATCCACGTCTTAAACGTATCTTAATGCCTGAAAGTTGGATAGGCTGGCCCTTACGTAAGGACTATATAACCCCCAATTTCTATGAAATACAAGATGCTCATTGAATGATAATAAATTCATGTTCACTTATACAACACAACTCCAGATTTTATTCAAGTCAAGGAGTATTTTTACGTTCTGTTCCTAGACGAAACGAAATACTTATTATATTCTAATTAATTCCTATTATATTATACAAAAAGGTCCAGATAGACTGAACAAAAAGGGCTTCATTTCGATTTTCCAATTTGGAAAATCACATATTCGTTTCCTTCGTAGAAGCTGAACAGAAAAATACAATGACTCAAAGAAGTTCCTACCACGAACTTTGTACCGCGCGTATTACTTAGAACAACTAGGAAAGTAGGATAAGCAAGAATAAAAAAACATTCTTCGGAATAGCGGCATACAAAATTAATAAGAAATGCAAAAATGAAGAAAAGGGCACCTAATCTCCCCTCTTTCTATATCTATACCATAAAGAAAAGAACCAGAGATTTTAACCCTTTTCTAAAAAGAAAAAAGAAGTGTTTAGAGATTTATCTACTTACGCTATACTATCTATATTAATGAATATGTACCCCAATCCATCTCAAGATATTTGTATCAATATCTATTTGGTAGATCCTTTTTTTTCTGTGCCAGGAACCAGATTTGAACTGGTGACACGAGGATTTTCAGTCCTCTGCTCTACCAACTGAGCTATCCTGACCCTTTCTTGTGCATCATCCTAGTAGAGTATTTGCATCTATGTCAATTAAAGGGACTAAAAAATCGAATTAATAATCGAGATTCCTTGCCGCTACTCTAATAAAAAGGAAATCATCTATTTAATGAATAGCATAAGATTCATTGAGTTCTCGTCGCACTCCTTTGTGAAAGAGTAGAATGAGAAAGCTAATGAATCTTAAACCCATTGATAAAAGAAAAAAAGGATAACTACTATGGTTAGGGAATAAGGTTAGGGAATAAAAGAAGGTTTGGGGATAGAGGGACTTGAACCCTCACGACTTATAAAGTCGACGGATTTTCCTTTTACTAGAAATTTCATTGTTGTCAGTATTGACATGTAGAATGGGACTCTCTCTTTATCCTCGTTCGATTAATCCACTTTTTTTTTTTTAAGTAAAGATCTCGAAAACAATGAATTGAAGGATTTGATTACTCAATATTCGATTGGAATGGATTCACAATAATTCTAAAAAAATTCAGAATTTTCTATTTCATAATCATTCCAAATTTCATTCTAAAAAAAATCAAATAAAGAACCTATATTATGATATGGGTTCCGTGATTAATCGTTTGCTATGTCAGTATCTATACGTGTGTATTAGATGTATAAAGCCCTTCTTTCTCTAATTTCGAGGGAGTTCCACTACCAACACAACGTAATTACTTCGATTCGTTAGAACAGCTTCCATTGAGTCTCTGCACCTATCCTTTTCTTTTGGGTTCTAGTTTGAGAACCACTTGTTTTTTCAAAAAAGGGATTTGGCTCAGGATTGCCCATTTTTCATTCCAGGGTTTCTCTGAATTTGGAAGTTACCACTTAGCAGGTTTCCATACCAAGGCTCAATACAATCAAGTCCGTAGCGTCTACCGATTTCGCCATATCCCCATTTTCCTTTTCTTTGAAACCAGGATTCCTTGTATAATTTCATCCATCTCTTAGTTTTTTTTGAATCATTGAATTCATTATTCGATGTAGTCTAGCAGCTCATCTCTATTTGAGAGACCCCGCTCGCTTATTGCGATTCAGAATTGAATTGATTCTATCGTTGATATATTTGCAATTCAATCGGAATGAATATATCCAAAAGTTTTTCTCTCTCCCGCCTCCCCCCTGCCCTTTTTTAGAGCATTCAAAATCATACTATAACGTTTGATATTCATTCTTTTTTTCTCTAATCTGAATTATAAATTTTATTTGCTATGATTCTTTCTTCTCCTTAGTGAAGTATTTATCCTTAAATAAAAAAAAAAACAAAAAATCTCAAATCAAAAATGTATATAACGATCGAATGAAAATGCCAAGAGATTCGCATTTTCTCTTTATTATATTATTCATATATACTCTTCTTTATATATGCATTAGATTATTCGTCTGAGCCATATCAAATTGAAAATATCTGAAATCAAATTCAATATAGAATTTGGAATGGATTCTATTAGAAAAATCCATTTGCGAATTAGAGAAATAAAAAGAAAGTTCAATAAATTCTAGAATCCTATTTAAGAATATCATTTAGTTAAGCATATCAAGCTAACTTTATCTTTTTGAAATTCTAGTATTTTTTTTCTAATTCCTAATTCTAAGTAGAACTTCCAATTTCGAACTAGTTAATAACTAAGATTAATAATTAAGATTAATAATTAAGATTAATAATTAAGATCTGACATTTTACAGATTCCCTATATATATTTCTATTTGTTACACTATTTCTGTTATGTAAGCCCACTTAGCTCAGAGGTTAGAGCATCGCATTTGTAATGCGAGGGTCATCGGTTCAAATCCGATAGTCGGCTTTTTTCTCTATCAATGTTCCATGAACAAGAATTTCTCTTTTTCTCCGAATTAAATGGGAAATCCAGGGTCTATTATGTCGTTCTACCTTACAATTTTGCTAGATACAAAGCATAAAAATAAATAATATATATACAAAAAAAAAATCCGGATGTTGATGAAATTCCATTTTTTGTGGTACTTTTAGTAAATTTTACTCTGTTTATCTTTTAGTTTAATTTAGTTTGAATTTCGATGTATTCCGTAATGTAAATAGAATGAAATTTATTGTGTAAAATGAAATTTCAATAAAATAAAAAAGGAGTCTTCATGTCCCGTTATCGAGGGCCTCGTTTAAAAAAAATACGCCGTCTGGGAGCTTTACCAGGACTCACTAGAAAAACGCCTAAATCCGGAAGTAATCAGAAAAAGAAATTCCATTCTGGGAAAAAAGAGCAATATCGTATTCGTCTTCAAGAAAAACAGAAATTGCGTTTTCATTATGGTCTGACAGAACGCCAATTACTTAGATATGTACATATCGCCGGAAAAGCAAAAAGATCCACGGGCCAGGTTTTACTACAATTACTTGAAATGCGTTTGGATAATATCCTTTTTCGATTGGGTATGGCTTCAACCATTCCTGGGGCCCGGCAATTAGTTAACCATAGACATATTTTAGTTAATGGTCGTATAGTTGATATACCAAGTTTTCGTTGCAAACCCCGAGATATTATTACTACGAAGGATAACCAACGATCAAAACGTCTGGTTCAAAATTCTATTGCTTCATCCGATCCGGGCAAATTGCCAAAGCATTTGACGGTTGACACATTGCAATATAAAGGACTAGTAAAAAAAATTCTAGATAGGAAGTGGGTCGGTCTCAAAGTAAATGAGTTGTTAGTTGTAGAATATTACTCTCGCCAGACTTGAACTTAACGAAAAAGGGAAAGGTTCATAGAATTTTTTTCCCCTTCCCCTTTCCCCTAACTAAATCGACCTAAGGCTCTTAATTCGTATTTTCCCGTTCACCTAGCAGAAATAGATTAACCCTAGGATCCTTTTTTCTTTTTTGTTATTTCCTTGATGTGTATTTTACATACCGCAGCACAGTAATTTGCTATAGAGAATTTCTATTAAATAAGGGTATTATTGCTGGAAGCAAATTGTTATTTAATTTGATACATTGTGATCGCTAACATTGATGAATTAATAGAAACGGAAAGAGAGGGATTCGAACCCTCGGTAAACAAAAGTCTACATAGCAGTTCCAATGCTACGCCTTGAACCGCTCGGCCATCTCTCCTCCATAATCTTATTATGGAAAATAAACTGAGTGAATAGCGAGTTTTCGTATTCCTGCAGTACAGGTACAGCCACAACAGCTCGGGGATTCCATAGCTCTATGGGAAAAATTCCTTTTCATCTAAGTGGAAGGATCCTGTATTTTTTTTTTTACTAGGAATTCTGCTCCCTCAAAAAGTTTTTCTTTGGGGAAAACCAAAATAAAAAGAGAATAGAAGACTTCCTCTTATGGAATAAGAAAATTAAGGAACCCTAGAATTCTAGTTGCATAAGGTACGTTACGCCATACAATCTAAATATAAAAAAGGGTATGGGGCAATTAATGACTTTGAAAACGCGAAATAGCTGATGAGAGAAGTTATTGTTGAGAAATAGGAAAGTGGAATAAAATCCAGTCTTAGTCAAATATTTCATATCTCTTCTTGTCCAAACAGAAGGAAAAGGGCACAATTTGAGCTGAGCGGAAAATCCATACCTCTCTTATCCATTTAGAGCATATGGATCGATTTATAAGAATCGAATGTTTTGTTTTTATGTTATTTTGTGATAGAATGAAAAGAATTCTATATAGAATGGGTTGGGAATTATGCCTAGGTCCCGTATAAATGGAAATTTCATTGATAAGACTTCCTCGATTGTAGCCAATATTTTATTGCAAATAATTCCGACAACCTCCGGGGAAAAAAGGGCATTTACTTATTATAGAGATGGTGCGATTTGACTCTTTTTTTTTCTTTTTTTTAGCCCTACCTACATTTCATTCTTACGAGAAAGAGAGGGGGTTCGCATAGAGAGAACAAAATTAGTAAAGGAAACCCACGCTTGGGGAAGGTGAGGTGAACTAACAATTCCTTCTGTCGTGTATCCTCGATTGATGTGGCCTCAGATGCTTCAATTGTAGATTTGAGTATTGAGCGAAAGGTTACACCTACAGGATAGGTTCTGTATTACAGGCCAATCCGACTCTACTAGTACCAATAGGCAGCATAGGGGAGAAAAGCACTACACCTCGAAATAGGAATCAACAAAAGAAAAACTTTGTTAGAAATTAGCCCTTTCCTGATTGGTATCAGGGTTGGGAAGAATGGTTAGGATAACAAACAACCATCAGGTTTGTACTTTGGATACCCTTATAACCATCAAAGGTCGTTGAAGTGGCTAATTCCTCTAAATAGGAGGCGTTGAGAACAAAGAAATTCTTGGAGCTATCATTTTCCTCTAGCATTAATAGAATTCATTGGTGTTAAGAAAAACCTCTTGGGGGAAGGTTGGCTAGAGATTTCTTGGAAAAATACCAGCCCCCTTCGGGCCATAATGAGATGGGACTAATTCTATTTTTATTCTATAGATTTTTCGCTTAGTACTATGTACAGAAGGGAGAAGCCATATGAGAGTACAGAAGGGAGAAGCCGTATGAGATGAAAACCTCATGTACGGTTTTGGAACGGAGATTTTTTGAATAGAATGAACGACCGTAACGGATGTTAGCTCAATCCGAAGGAAATTATGCGGAAGCTTTGCAGAATTATTATGAAGCTACGCGACTAGAAATTGATCCCTATGATCGAAGTTATATACTATATAACATAGGCCTTATACACACAAGCAATGGAGAGCATACAAAGGCTTTGGAATATTATTTCCGGGCGCTAGAACGAAACCCCTTCTTACCGCAAGCTTTTAATAATATGGCCGTGATCTGTCATTACGTGCGACTATCTCCACTATAGAAAGAAGAAAAAAAAGAAAGGAGGAAATTTTCGAGTATTTACTAGAAAAAGGGCTTTCTACATAGGGATCGTCAAAACAACGATTTTATACCCTATCAGCTGTAGGAAGGAAGGACACTTCACGAGAATCAAAATAGGAAGAAAGTACAGCCTATACTACTATTCTATGGATAAAGCTGAAATTGATAGAGAAAACACCGTAAAGATCAATTAGTGAGCGACTGGGTCGATACAACTAAAAAAAAAACTGCTTCATTATACCACGATATGGGACAAAATTTAGGAATCCGCTTATGTAATAAAGCCGATCCACTAAGGGATTAAGCAGCGGTGTAGTATCAGATCCCAAAGATAGTAAGTTCTTTTTTCTTTCTTATGGGATATGGGAAAAAGTCTTTTTCGAGGATTCTATAGAAATTTCATATATGAAAGAAACGAAACCGAGATAGTTACCTTTCAGAAATTTCGAACGAAGGATATAGGTCTATCTATGCTTCATTCTTCTGAAGGTGGGAGAAAAGATCAAACTGATTTTTGATCAAAATTAGGGTTTGAAACTTAGGTAATTAACTTCTTCTGCTTAACCCAAGAAGAAATGGGATTGATTTTTGAGAAATCAAATTCAGGGGAAATTCAGATAGCAATTTCTGAGCCGTATGAGGTAGGAAACTCTCAAGTACGGTTCTAGGGGAAGGAGCTGCCTATTCCGACCGAGGAGAACAGGCCATTCTACAGGGCGATTCGGAAATTGCGGAAGCTTGGTTTGATCAAGCTGCTGAGTATTGGAAACAAGCTATAGCGCTTACTCCGGGAAATTATATTGAAGCACAGAACTGGTTGAAGATTACGAAGCGCTTTGAATTTGAATAAGACCACTCTCCATTTTCATAAAATGGGTGGTTTGGTTGTTGATCCATTAATCAAATAATTTAGGTAAGAAGATCAAATCCAGAATTTCACTATATCCCTTTCTTCTACCTTCGATTTTATATCATATTTCATAAGGATAAACAATAGGGATAGGCTCTGGAACAGAAGTAATAAAGCACATAAAAGGTGGCAATCTAAATATTCCTACCTAATATATCAGGACGGTCTTTTTAATAATTCTAATGAGTTATCTTGGAATTTGGAATCGCATAAAAAAATCTATATTATGCTCACTCAAGGAAAGTGGATGTAGATAGGGGCTTATATCCTCAAAAAAAATACACTAGCTTCTTAAATGAAAACGTAAAAAAAAGATTTTTTTATTACGTCTGGAAATAATTTTCCAGAAGAACCAATGTCCGTTAGGCACCTAATCCTTATGTCATAATAGATCCGAACACTTGCCTCGGATTGACTTCAATATATAATTGTTCCAGTGAATAACTAAAAAAAAATAGAAGGACGGTAGATAGTAAAGAAAAGGACTAATCAGAATATCTATCTTTCAAAGATTCAATAAAAAGACAGTTGGCGGGTCTCTTTGTATGTCTTGTCCGGAAAGAGGAGGACTTAATGATTATTCGTTCGCCGGAACCAGAAGTTAAAATTGTTGTGGATAGGGATCCTGTAAAAACATCTTTTGAGGAATGGGCCAGACCCGGGCATTTCTCAAGAACAATAGCTAAGGGTCCCGATACTACCACTTGGATCTGGAACCTACATGCTGATGCTCACGATTTCGATAGTCATACCGGTGATTTGGAGGAGATCTCCCGAAAAGTCTTTAGTGCTCACTTCGGTCAACTCTCCATTATCTTTCTTTGGTTGAGTGGCATGTACTTCCACGGTGCCCGTTTTTCCAATTATGAAGCATGGCTAAGTGATCCTACTCATATTGGACCCAGTGCTCAGGTAGTTTGGCCAATAGTAGGGCAAGAAATTTTGAATGGTGATGTAGGCGGGGGTTTCCGAGGAATCCAAATAACCTCCGGGTTTTTTCAGATTTGGCGAGCATCCGGAAT